TCCTGTAGTAAGAGGAGTTGTTATGAACCCTGTAGACCATCCCCATGGGGGTGGTGAAGGAAGGGCCCCAATTGGTAGAAAAAGCCCAACAAATAAATGGGGTTTTCCTGCACTTGGAAGAAGAACTCGAAAAAGGAAGAAATTTAGTAAGAATTTGATTATGCGTCGACGTAGTAAATAGGAGAGTAATTTGAATTCGTTTCTTCATCTTTCAAAAAATAGGAGTAATTAACCGTGACACGTTCACTCAAAAAAAAGGCTTTTGTAGCGAATCATTTAGTAAGAAAAATTGAGAAGCTAAATAGAAAAGAGGAAAAAGAAATAATAGTAACTTGGTCCCGGTCATCTACCATTAGCCCCATAATGATTGGTCATACCATTGCTATCCATAATGGAAGAACCCATTTACCTCTTTATATAACAGATAGCATGATAGGACACAAATTGGGAGATTTTGTAGATACTCGAAATTTCCAGGAACACACAAAAAACGATAATAGATCTAGTCGTTAATAATTATACAAAAAAAGCTTATCCTTAATTACAATTACATTACAACATTACAATTACATTACAATTACATTAGCAAACCTTATGAGAAAAAAAAGAAAGTCATCGACTGAAGTATCTGCTTCTGAAGTATCTGCTTTAGGTCAATATATACCTATGTCTGTTGACAAAGCGCGGAGAGTAATTGATCAGATCCGTGGGTATTCCTATGAACAAACACTTATGATACTCGAACTGATGCCTTATCGAGCATCTTATCCCATTTTGAAATTGATTTATTCCGCAGCAGCAAATGCTAAAGAAAATCAAGGTTTCGAAAAAGAGGATTTAATTGTTTGGAAAGTTGAAGTCAACAAAGGAACTACCAGGAAAAAATTAAAACCTGGAGCGCGAGGACGTAGTTATCTGATAAAAAAACCCACTTGTCATATTACTATCACATTGAAAGATATATCCTACTATAAAGAAATATCTCAAACATTAGCAAAGTATTTACTTAGTGATTTTCGTTTCCAATTTGAAATCTAGTTTAGTGGAGTAATATGGGACAAAAAGTAAATCCACTTGGTTTCAGACTTGGGACAAGACAAAATCATTATTCCATACAAAATCATTATTCCATTTGGTTTGCACAACCAAAAAATTATTTAAAAGGTCTACAAGAAGATAAAAGAATACGGGATTGTATCAAGAATTTGACTAAAAAAAAAAGGAAAACACCTTCGGGTGTCGAGGGAATTTCGCGTATAGAAATTCAAAAAAGCATGAAAGTAATCCAGATCATAATCTATATGGGATTCCCCAAGTTATTAATAGAAAATAAAGCATGCATAACCAAAGAACTACAAATGAATGTACAAAAAGAATTGAATTCTGTGAAGCGAAAGCTCAAGATTACTATTACAAGAATTAGAAACCCTTACACACACCCTAAGATTCTTGCAGAATTTATAGCGGGACAATTACAAAATCGAGTTTCGTTTCGAAAAGCAATGAAAAAGGCTATTGAACTATCGGAAGAGCCTTATACAAAAGGAATTCAAATACAAATTGCAGGACGTATCGACGGAAAAGAAATTGCACGTATCGAATGGATCAGAGAAGGTAGAGTTCCCTTACAAACAATTCGTGCTAAAATAGATTATTGCGCCTATACCGTTCAAACAATATACGGGGTTTTAGGTATAAAAATTTGGATATTTATAGACGGGGATTACTAAGCCTTTACTTGTCTTTCCATTCTGTTCTATTTGATTGATGATGAAAGAAAAAATGAGTTTCTCATTTTTATATGATATTTTTTTTTTTTTTTTTTTATATGATATTATTTTTATATGGTTGATCAAACCAAAAATGATCAATTCGAATTCGATTTCTAGAATCTAATTCTCAATTTCTATAAGGTTGAATAAAAAATTGACCCCTTTGTTTTGATAGAATTGCTATGCTTAGTGTGTGACTCGTTGGTTTTTATTAGGATTAAGCTAAAAAACTAACAACCCATAGTCTGAACTAATAACTATACAACTAAAACAACTAAAGATAAAGAACTAATAAGCAACCCAGCGCTTCGAGTTATCTGTATCCAAAAAGCAGTCAAGATATGATATATAGGTCCTATCATTGTAGCAACTGAGCTCGTTTTTTTTGGCATAAACAAAAGAAAAAAATCCCATTCTGAATTGGAAAGTCAAATAGAGAGGGGATGTGGATAAAGAGAAAGATGAGAGAAAGATAGAAAATCTATCAATGATATATGATTCCAATATGTAAGGTCTATGGATCATCTTATAAAATGTAATAAAGCATCAATACGAATTGAGCTATCATTATATGAATCTGTTCATAGCACAAACAATTAAGAGCCTCGAGCCAATAAAGACTAAGAAGGTTGACTCCAAAACAAATTTCAAAAAGAGCTCCGTTGTCAAATTTAGGCCTAACCATTAATCAAGAAGCGGTGGGAACGATGGAACCTGTGAATATAGAAGATTCATTTGAAACTGAATCTATATAATTCTAATTCATTGGGGGGATGGCGGAATAAACCAGATACCGGCTCATCTCTGATCTATTCTGAGAAGTCATGAACTAACCCTACAACTGAAAGAGATATTGAAAGAGTAAATATTCGCCCGCGACCGTTTTTTTCGAAAGTGGAGGCGATCCAATTGATACGATAAAAGACAAAACAAAATAACGATTTTTAGAACTTCTAAAATTAGAAATTAGAAACATAGAACATATATATGTTTATTGATTAATCTTTCTTTATTACAAATATTACAAATACGAGTTTGTAATATTTGTAACAAATTAGATGAATCTCAAAAAAATCTTGTCTTGATTAAATACATGTCTCTCTGAATTCGAATTTGACAAAAAATTCATTTCATTATTTGTATTTGATTAGTTGAATTGAATTTTTTCATTCGCGAGGAGCCGGATGAGAAGAAACTCTCATGTCCGGTTCTGTAATAGAGATGGAATTGAAAAAGAACCATCAACTAGAACCCCAAAAGAACCCGATTCCGTAAACAACATAGAGGAAGAATGAAGGGAATGTCTTGTCGAGGTAACCGTATTTGTTTTGGTCGGTATGCTCTTCAAGCACTTGAACCCGCTTGGATCACATCTAGACAAATAGAAGCAGGGCGCCGGGCAATGGGACGAAATGTTCGTCGTGGTGGAAAAGTATGGATACGTATATTTCCAGACAAACCAGTTACAATAAGGTCTGCAGAAACACGTATGGGTTCGGGGAAAGGATCCCCCGAATATTGGGTAGCTGTTGTCAAAGCAGGTCGAATACTTTACGAAATAAGCGGAGTAGCAGAAAAAGTCGCCAGAAAGTCTATCTCACTAGCGGCATCCAAAATGCCTATAAGAACTCAATTTCTTATTTCAGGATAGAAACGTCAAACTAAAACCAATTGATTTTGGGTATAAAAAAACACCTTTTTTTTGTTTTGGACAAACAATATTTCTTTTTTTTTTTTTTTTTTTTTTTTCACCCTTTGTTTGCATTGAAAAAACCAAAACTGATATGATTCAACCTCAGACCCATTTGAATGTAGCAGACAACAGCGGGGCTCGAGAATTGATGTGTATTCGAATCATAGGAGCTAGCAATCGTCGTTATGGGCATATTGGTGACATTATTGTTGCTGTGATAAAAAAAGCAATACCAAATATGCCCTTAGAAAGATCAGAAGTGATCAGAGCTGTAATTGTACGTACCCGCAAAGAACTTAAACGCGACAACGGCATGATAATACGATATAATGACAATGCTGCAGTTATTATTGATCAAAAAAGAAATCCGAAAGGAAGTCGAGTTTTTGGTGCAATCGCCCAAGAGTTGAGACAGTTAAACTTTACTAAAATCATTTCATTAGCTCCCGAAATATTATAAACCATGAGAATGAATAGTCGAATATTGCTTTTTAGTAGATTGTGAATCACGTATATGCCTTTCCTTTTTCATTTTATAAATTCTCAAAAATCAAAGAATAAAAAAACTAACAAAAGCATGTTGATTATATAAAAATTCGGAAGCACCGCTAATTTTAGTTCATCATGAGTAGGGACACCTTTGCTGATATAATAACCTCTATACGAAATGCTGACATGAATCGAAAGGGAAGAGTTCGAATAAGATCTACTAAAATCACGGAAACCTTTGTTACAATACTTTTACGAGAAGGTTTTCTCGAAAACGCGAGGAAGCATCAGGAAAGAAACAAATTTTTTTTGGTTTCAACTCTACGACATAGAAGGAAAGGGTCAAAATTTTTGAATTTAAAGCAGGTCAGTCGCGCCGGTCTAGGAATCTATTCTAACTATCAACGACTTCCGAGAATTTTAGGTGGAATGGGAATTGCAATCCTTTCTACTTCTCAAGGTATAATGACAGACCGCGAAGCTCGACTTAAAAGAATTGGAGGAGAAATTTTATGTTATATATGGTAATCCCTCTAATGAATATGCAAATTCGATCCAAAACTTGCCATTTTTCAAAAAAGCGAAAGGAAATTCGAAAGCGAAAGGAAATTCTAATATCTCTCTCCTCCATTACTCCATTAGTTGAGATTTTAAATCAAAGGATTTTTGCATGAAAGAAGAAGAAAAAACGGTTCATGAGGGTTTAATTATTGAAGCATTTCCTAATGCTATGTTCCGGGTTCTTTTAGATAATGAGGATCTCATTCTAGCTTATGTTTCGGGAAAGATGCGACGTGGTTTGATACGAGTCCTACTGGGGGATAGAGTTAAAGTTGAAGTAAGCCGCTATGATTCAACCAGAGGACGTATAATTTATAGACTCCCTGACAAGGATTCAAGCGATTAAGTAGTCTTTCAACTTCCACATCCCAGTCAACTATCAAGAAAGCTATTTTCTTTCAAGAAAAAGATTCCGAATTAAAGTAAGGAATGACAAGTATGAAAAAAGGGGCCTCTGTTCGTAAAATTTGCAATAAATGTCTACT